GAGGTCAACGATTACGTGAGTTGCTCAAACAATCCCAATCAGCCCCTCTCACGGTGGAAGAACAGATAGTCACTATTTATACTGGAGCGAATGGGTATCTTGATCCGTTAGATATTGGACAGGTAAAGAAATTTCTCGTTCAGTTACGTACCTACTTAAAAACAAATAAACCTCAGTTCCAAGAAATCATATCTTCTACCAAGACATTTACCGAGGAAGCGGAAGCCCTTTTGAAGGAAGTTATTCCGGAACAGATAGAACTGTTTCTACTTCAGGAACAAAAATAAAGAAATTGATCACTCTTAGTGCAAGACGAATCATTGAGAAATGTTTCCGATTCGAATCATTCAAAATATGTTTCTTGGCATAGCAATCTACAAAAATAGATGGAAATAAATTGCGTCCAATAGGATTTGAACCTATACCAAAGGTTTAGAAGACCTCTGTCCTATCCGTTAGACAATGGACGCTTTTCATTCCGATTTTTTTTTTTTCACATTCTTACTTTCCTGTATCCTTTCGGATAAAAGAATCGGATTGTATGTGAAAGAAAGATTTTAGGGACATATCCGAATCAATGATGCATGTATCATAATAATTAATATGAAGCGGGTAGCGGGAATCGAACCCGCATCGTTAGCTTGGAAGGCTAGGGGTTATAGTAGACGTCGATTTATCATTTTAAACGTCTCTAATTCAAAACCGAACATGAAATTTTTGTCTCATTCGGCTCCTTTATGGAAGATCGATAGATTCCCAGATCTAAGACGTAAACGAAACTAAAAAAAAAAAAGAAAACATTTACCGTGTATGGGAAAAGGGAGTCAATCTGAATTCAAAGAAAAAACATTTGGCCCATAACATCTATGTCAGCCCTTTCCGTCTGAATGCATCCAAAACGACTTGCTTTCTAGATGATCCCTTTAGAAAGAGGGAATTATCACAAATCTTTCTAATTACTTCGTTCCTTATTTCTACTTGGGAGAATCCTGAAGAGAAGAATTTCATTTCCACCGAGCTGAAACAAAACAATATGTCGATGGCTCTAGTAAACCAAAGTCATCGTTTAATAGCTATTTGGCTTCAATCTCCCCCTTTACAAAAAAAAAAAAAAAAAAAAAATTGGAAGATCTAGTTACGATTAGAAATAGACTTTTGGATCTTCATCCATGGATCCTTTACTTATACTCATTCAGCTGGAAGGGTTGATCCAACTTAAAAAAAAAAAAAAATTATGCTTCGCAATTCCATAATCCAATTTTGTTATTCAATTTCGAATTGACTTGACTTTTGGATACAAATCACGATAATGTATATTTTTCCTCAAATGTAGCATTGAGAGGTAAGGGATTAAACCCCTTTAAGAAATAAAGTTTTTGATCAGAATAGGAATCAAACCGAAGGACCCCTTATCTATTTCACTTGTTAATAGAACGAATCACGCTTTTACCACTAAACTATACCCGCTACAATATGATTATTGTATACGAATGGACTGTTTGTCGAACAAGGGAGTGAAACGTAATCAAGATAGGATCAGAATCATGAAAATGAGAGTGTTGACATGTTGTGTTCTGACGGGGAGACTTGATGAAATAGGAGAAGAAGGTTCGTTTAAATAACAAGTTATATCTTTTATCGGGGAGTCATTACTGAGAGTACCGGACCAAAAGAGTCATTGAAGTCGGAACATAAAAATGAGTTGTACAAGAATCCAGAGCTCCATTTTTCTCTACTCCCTTTCCTATTCATTCAACTGCCAAATCTTATGAATTCGGGTCGATTGGATCGAGTGAAAAATCATAGTATTCGTTTGGTTTGTGAACTCAAGTGTTCAAACAAAGTTTGTCCTTTGAAGAAATATATGAGTTCTATTATACTCGAAAAAGTATGTTTTTTATTGCAGTAAGTAAATCGATCAAAAGAAAAACAACGAATAGTAAGAAATGGCACCCCTATCATAGGAATGGAAATAGCCTTGTTGCTGTTTCAATAACAAGTATTTTTGCTTTCAAATCAAATAAATCATTTGATCTATGATTCATTGGAACAAGGAATGGCCTGGCTAGGTACTGGCCAGGCCGGGGGAATAAAAAAAAAACTTTTCGGATGAAATCAAAGAGGTACTCTTTCTATTGGAGATATCTGTTTCGTTATCTTTATCTAAATGGAAGTGGTGATTGATAAAACTCGTCTATACCTATAGAATAAAGAAAGATAAGGAAAGACTTTTATCAATCTTTACTTCACGCGTCACATATGAATTATCCTTTTTGAATTGGAATTGGGAGAGATGGCTGAGTGGACTAAAGCGTCGGATTGCTAATCCGTTGTACGAATTATTTGTACCGAGGGTTCGAATCCCCCTCTCTCCGTTCCTTCTGATCACTTGAGATTTCCCGTTCGAATTCGAAAAACTCTCGAACCCCTTTTTCTCATAGTTAAATGTATGGAATAGAGAAAGAAAATCTTAAGAAAATTCAGAAATCAAGCAAAGAAAAACCTCTGATTTTTTTATTCATCACGTCCAGGATTACGTCCTGGATCATTAGATAGGAACCCGAAGATGAAGAGAGAAACAAAGAATATCACTACTGTGTAAACGAAGAGTTTGAGAGTAAGCATTACACAATCTCCAAGATCATTTTGGGGGGAAATAGGGGAATAGATTCTCCATTTTTGTACCACACATTCCGTTTTGACACCAAGAAAAGAAATGAAGCGGTTTCTAGAAAACAAAGAAAGGAATTTGCAGGAATTCATTTGTAATAAGATTCTGATTGTTTCATTAACAAAGTTATCTCTCATACCCACAATTAGGTATTGTGGGAACCCTACATAGGGTCTTTGACCCACAGAAGATCAGAATGAAGAAATGAGGTGATTCCGATTCATCGCGGCTATCCAAAAGAATTTCCATGTTTGAGTCGAGGGTTCATTATCTGATCTTATCAATTGTTAGAATAGCTTTTTTTTTTTATCGAATAAATCATGAATGTTTCTAAGACAGTATTAAAGATCTCATCGAAAACTTACAGCAGCTTGCCAAACAAGGGCTAAGAGAAAAAAGAGCACAGGTATGACTGGCATAACATCTACGATTGGATTGAAAAAAGCGTAAGCTTCGGGCAATTTGGCGAAGAAAAAGCTACTCGAATGAAGGGCAGAATTAAGACAGATCAAACTAAAGATATTAAGCATAACAAACATTTTGTTCTTGGAGATAATTTCATTATTATTGGGTTATTGATATAAGGGGAAAAATGAAGAAAGTAAGGGAAGATAGGCTGCAAAATCTTTCTTTTTCTTTGAACTCCCCCAATCAAAAATCCTTCAATTACCAAATGAGAATAGAAGGAATCATACCTTACATACAATATCTTAATTGAATTATATGTAATGATCAATGAATTCATTTTGATTCTACATCTAGATGTGTAGAATCCTAGCAAGAACCTATTCCATAGATATAGATATTGGGGCTGGAATTGACGAACAACCAATACCAATATTATTAGTGTTTATTTGTGTGGAATAGAAATTTAAATGGGGCGTGGCCAAGCGGTAAGGCAACGGGTTTTGGTCCCGTTACTCGGAGGTTCGAATCCTTCCGTCCCAGACCAGACCGATTCTATCAGAACAAAAATTCTTCTTTTTAACAATCTTCTGTTTAAGAGTGTAATGTTGGATACAATGTGATCCAATCTTTCTTTGTGATTTCTAATGATTCTTCTATAGAATTTTCCCTTTCCATTTTGTTTCTCACAAACGGATCGAGTATCAATGAGACGTGGATGGAAATAAATATCTTTTTTGATATAGGTAGGATGGGAACAAAGATCAAAGTGAAATTCAAAAAAAAAAAATTGGGTGGTCCATTCAGCGTATACTCGCTCCCCGCTCATATTCATATTGAAGGTTAGTTAGTCATTTGGAGAAACTTTATGCCCCATATCTATGATATTGATATTTTGATTCTCACATGATGCATTCTGAATCGAAATTCGAAAGAAAAGAGAGGTTTCTATCTTCCCTAAAGTAAATAAATATAGGGTAGACAAAATGACTAATTCTATGTGTGTGGATCCTGAATTCTAAACAGGAGGGAGTTCTTGGTATTAATTCCATTGCTGGGATTAAAGTTCCTGAGTGGGACAAAATCCAAATAGTAACGAAGAATGGATAGGGACCAATTTGGCTTTGTACTTATACAAGATAGGATAGCATCCCATAAGAAGAGAAGATCTTTTTAATTGACTTTGGGTATGATTCATGATCCCCATAGAATTCGTGTAGATATGAGTTAATCCGCGGTATCCATTTCAAGACCCTTGTCATTCGGATCTTATTAACAAACAAGAAAATTCAATATGGAACAGATTATTTTCTTTGGACCTAATTTCTTTTATTTTTTTTTTTAATGTGTTTCATTCATCTAATAAAATATGAGGTTAAATTAGATTCTTGCTGAGACTCCCCCAGATAACTATCCATCCGTATATGAAAATAAAGTATGGACTACTTAATATACATATACCGATTGAGCCAATGACTATTCATGATTCCATATTGAATCAATTCCATACCGGTCCCAAATTAGAGGAATGTTATGGTAAAACTTCGTTTGAAACGATGTGGTAGAAAGCAACGTGCGACTTGAAGGACATTATCGGCTGTGGATTCTTGCACCCACCATTTTATATATCAATGAAGATGCTCTTGGCTCGACATAGTTTTTGTTCTATTCCACTAGGACCCCAATTTGGGGATTGTAATAAAATCAATAGTACATGATGGAGCTCGAGCATAAAGAATTGATTCATTTAGCAGAGGGAAGGATCTAGGGTTAATGCCAATCAATAAGTTGGAACAACTTCGTAAGTATATCTTCGGTATAGAAATCGAAAGGATCAAGTTCGAACAAGTAAAAAAAAAAAAAAAAAAGTAAAACGAATTTGTCGGAATTGGTAAAACTATTTCGATCAAAAGTGTATCACAGGGGAATCCATCATTTCTATAGAACGAAATAAAAAAAGGCATGTTGCTGCCATTTTGAAACAAAAACAATTAAGGATCACCGAAGTAGTGTCTAAACCCAATGATTCAAAGCAAAGATAAAATAAGGGATGCCGGAACAAGGAAAGACCATTTTCAATTGTCTCAACAACTAGAATGGGGAAGAAAAAAATAGATTCTAGGCGAGACAAACAAAAGAGGTTAGAGACGGCTCAATAAATGTCTAAGGATTTCCCTTCGAGCTCTTTGAGAATTACCCAACTTGAGTTATGAATACGAATGAGATTTTTTTTTTTCAGGAAGGAAGAACAAAAAGAAAAACGACTCAAATCATAGTCTAATTGATGATTTTGTGGATCCATTTGCCACTATAATACATAAATTCGAATCATTCTTTTTCGAGCCGTACGAGGAGAAAACCTCTTATACGTTTCTAGGGGGGGTTGTTCATTTATGTCTATCCCAATGAGTCATCTATCGAATCGTTGCAATTGATATTCGATCCCGAAGAGAGGGAAGAGATCTTCGTAAAGTGGGTTTTTACGATCCGATAAAGAACCAAACTTATTCAAATGTTCCTGCTATTCTATATTTCCTTGAAAAGGGCGCTCAACCTACAGGAACCGTTCATGATATTTCAAAGAAGGCGGAGGTGTTTAAGGAACTTCGAATTAATCAAATGAAATAAAAAAAAAAAGGGGGGGGTACCCAGTATCTAGCTTTGTCTAATTGCTTCTCCGCCATTCCTTTTTTTGCTCTATTCATTGTTGCTCCCACATGATCCCATATCATAGAACAATAAAAAATATCTTCTATTGATATGAGACAGATAGAAAAAAAAAATGGAGTGAGTAGATGAAATAACTGGGTAATGATGGGATTACCACCAATCGGATGGTTTTCGTTGGGACTCCACCAACAAACAAAGGGTCAATCTTGCTTATTGTACCTCTATTGAAGAAACCCGAGGTTTTTTCCTACTTTTTCCTTATTTATTCCACTTTAATTTCTTATCTATGTATATGTAGTGCCACTCCAACACAAGTCCTTATTTTCTTTATTGTTATTGAATTGAATTTGTTTTCTCAATATTCAATTCATATTGACAATGGTGTATCGAACAAATATAATTCGATCGTGGATAAATAGATCTATTTATCTACATCCCATAAGTTTGTTTCTTTATTTCACTCAAATGATGGGTTCGTCAGATTCGCTGTGACACAAGAAGTATCTTAGTTAATATAATGAAAAAAAAAATAGGGTATGGGCAGTCTATCCATTTTTACATCTTTTTAGATTTTCTCTCTATTTATCCCAGAATCTGTTGCATTTTAATCCGATCCTCTGTTCATTTTTATGTTCACAATTGATCATCAAATCTTTCTTTTGGATTTGTTGCTAGTTTAATGTTTTGACGGGATCGGGCAATCCAATCTCTTTATTATATATATTTCTATTTATTTTCTTATTATTCCGATTGTATCTACACACCGTATTATATTTATACGGGTTGCTAACTCAACGGTAGAGTACTCGGCTTTTAAGTGCGGCTATGCTCTTTTACACATTTGGATGAAGCAACGGATTCGTCCATACTATTGGTAGAGTTTGTAAGACCACGACTGATCCTGAAAGGGAATGAATGGAAAAAACAGCATGTCGTATCAATGGAGAACTCTTAGAATACTTCATCCTTACCGGATCGGTACAAAATCTCGTTTTGATTCTTGGAACGGAGTCAAATCAATTCACAGTTGGGTCGAGTGAATAAATGGATAGAGCCTTATGGCTCCAATTATAGGGAAATAAAAAGCAACGAGCTTCTGTTTGTTCTTAATTCGAATGATTACCCGATCTAATTAGACGTTAAAAATATATTAGTGCCCAATGTGGGAAAGGGTTCTCTTGTGAGTGGATCATCGATTCTTTTTTTTTTCATGAATCCTAACTATTCTCTATTATGTAGAGGAGACGAATGTGTAGAAGAAACGGTATACTGATAAAATGAATTATTCCAAAGTCAAAAGAGTGATCGGGTTGCAAAAATAAAGGATTTCGAACCATCTCTTGTAACTATAACGAACACAAACAAATTGGATGGAAAAAGATAGGATCCGTTGATTGTCTTTCTTGTGTCCAGGGTATCTATTTTTTTTCTTAACTATATACCATACCTTGTTCTGACCGTATCGCACTATGTATTATTTGATAGCTCAAGAAATACCCCATTTGGTTTAAGTGTAATTTCAAATGGAGGAATTACAAGGATATTTAGAAATAGATGGATTTCGGCAACAATACTTCCTATATCCGTTTCTATTTCAAGAATATATCTACGCACTTGCTCATGATCATGCTTTAAATGGGTCGGTTCTTTATGAACCCATGGAAAATTTAGGTCATGACAATAAATCCAGTTCACAAATTGTGAAACGTTTAATTACTCGAATGCATCAACGGAATCATTTGATTATTTCGGTT